ATAGAGAATAGCAGGAACGTTTAAATAAGTCTGATTCTTTATCGGATCATAAAAACCCACTTTCCGAATAGCTCTTCCCTCTCTTCGGCATCGAACATCAATTGCAACAATTCGATAGACGGCTCATTGGGATAGATGTAGATAAACAATACCCCCCCTAGAAACGTATAGGAAGTTTTCTCCTCGTACGGCTCGAGAAAAAATGATTCGAAGTTTTCTCTATATTCTATATATAGAATTCTAATGAATGGTAAAAAGGTCCATAAAATAAATTAGACTATGATTTCACTCGTTTTTTTCTTCGTCCCTCCTAAAAAAAAATCATTTGTACTCATAACTCAAGTTGTATAATTCTCAAAAATAGCTCAAAGGAAAATCTTTAGGCAATTTCATTTATTGAGTAGTCTTTAACCCCTTTTTGTTTGTCTCATTGAAAATCTATTTTGATTCTTTATTTTGATCCAGTTATTGAGACAATTAAAACGGTGTTTCCTTGTTTCGGGATCCTTTCTCTTTGTTTTAAATCATTGGGTTTAGACATTACTTCGGTGTTTCTCAATCTTTTCAAAATGGTAGCAACATACCCCTTTTGCGATTTCTTTCTACCAAAGAATCATACGAACGATTGATTCTCGGGTGATACACTTTGGATCAAAAGAGTTTTCTCAATTCCAACAAATTTTCTTTTAAAATTTAAACTTGCTGAAATCGGATCCTTTCGATTTCTATATTGAAGATCTACTTACGAAGTTGTTTCAATTTATTGATTGGCATTAACCCTAGATCTTTGCCCCCGAGAAATGAATTAATACTTTCTACTCGAGCTCCATCATGTACTATGTTTATTTACATTACAACCCAACAAAAAAGAGGGGTTATAGTGCAACAATAGTTCAACAAATGATGTCGAGCCAAGAGCACTTTCATTCCTATATAAAATGGTGGATGTAAGACTAAGAATCCACACCGGATCGCGTCCTTCAAGTCGCACGTTGCTTTCTACCACATCGTTTCAAACGAAGTTTTACCATAACATTCCTCTAATTTGTAACCCGTATGGAATTGATTCTATTGTGGAATCATGAATAGTCATTGGTTCAGCCCTCCATAGACATAGTAATCTATCCCTTTTTATTCTATACATAGATGATCCAAATTTTTCTGAAAAATCTGATTAAAAAAAAAAACAAATTAACAGAAATATCTAAGAGAAATATGGAAATACTAATATAAATAATACGAATAAATGCATTCTTTTTGAATCTTGTATCCTCAAGTGACTCGATAGGCTATGGCTAGATTTAGATTAACATTGACCCAACCCTAACTTCTTCAAATATCAAAGATTCAACTCCCAAGGAATCAGAAAAAATCTTTCTAATTGAAAAAGTTTCCTATTTCTACATCATTATTTGAATAAAGTTTGACAGTAAATACTACATTTGATCATCAAAGAGAAATCTCTCTTTCTTTTCGAATTGATTCATCAATAATTTAAAGCAGATAACTAGATCGAACAAGAAATTCAATTTCTTTTTTTTTTTTGTGATATAGCTAAAAAAGACTGATGTAAGGTAAGAGTTAGGTCCTTTGGATTCTGATTTTATCAATCAGATGGACAAAAAGAGGGTTTTCATATCAGATAGACCGAACAACTGTTACTGTTATGGATATTCTATGTTAAAAATTTCCATTTTCACATTGAAGCAATTACAATTCTTTTTCACAAAAATCGAAAGACTGCTATCACTGAAATACAACGAAATCAAACAATCCATACATAGAAGCTAAGCATTTCCTCATTTATATGTATTTTCCTATTTTGTTTAACCTGGGGTTAAGTAATCTTTCTGCAATTTTGTCATTCAAGTGAATAAAATGTATGAGTCACCCCGTCTCAATTGTTAGATTAGATAGATTTACAATTATTCATTAAAGCCAAACACCAAATCCCTAAAAAGTTCAAAAAAATACATTGGTTACATATGTAACTTGATTCTTTGTTAATGTGATTCGAACAGACACAGAGATTTAAATTCATAAATATCTTTGGTTGCTGATTAACGGCCATCTACTCCCCGAATTTAATGGAAATGATGATTCATAAATCTCAAAAATATCTTTTTTTATGGAATATGAACTATCTCTTGTCTAGGGACAAAGACAAACAAGTCCAGATTACATCCTTGCTACTATTTATTATTTTACCCTAACGCAGCCTTAAGAGATGTAATCTCATTGAGTGAATTTAATTAGTTAGTACCAAGAGACCCCTCTTACTCTTATTTAGAATTCAGGGATCCGCAGAACATTAAGATTAATAATTTGGGATACCTCATTTAAGTTTAAGGGGTAGGGAAAAAGAAATAGGAAAAATAGGCCCCTTCGCATTTTGATTCAAAATAAATCATTGAAAATTCAATATAGAGATAAGACCTAAGGTTTTTCTAAGTAACTAACTTCCTTCAATATGAGGGGATGGGTCTATGATGAAAAGCCCGCCCTACCCCTTTTGAATTCAAACTTTTGTGATCTATGTTACCATCTTACCTGGATCACAAATATATTCAGTTACATTTGCGTGTCATTTGCACTCAATTCCATTCAGTTTGTTGTGAAAAAAAAAGATATGATTCTTCTCTGAATCACTAAAAAAAAAAAGAATCACATTCTATCACTAATATTATACCTTTAAACAGAAGGTTGTTTAAAAAGGAATCTTTATTCTGATAGAATAGATACGCTCTGGGACGGAAGGATTCGAACCTCCGAATAGCGGGACCAAAACCCGTTGCCTTACCACTTGGCGACGCCCCATTTAGATTTCTATTCGACACTAATAAAGACTAATATTGGTGTTGCGTATTCGTCAATTCCAGTCCAAATATCTATAGAAAATCTTTTTCTAGACTAGATTAGATTCTTGCTAGGATTTTGACACGTGTAGATATAGAATTCAACTGAATTTATTGATCATTACATATAATTCAATTAAGATATTGTATGAAAGTATGATTTCTTCTATTCTCTTTTGAGAATTGGAGGATTTTTGATTGGGTGGGTTCAAAGAAAAAGAGGGGCTTTTTGTCTACCTTACTTCATTTTTCCTTATTTATATCAATAACTCAACCAAAATGCAATTATCTCCAAGAACAAAATGTCTGTTATGCTTAATATCTTTAGTTTGATCTATATCTGTCTTAATTCTACCCTTTATTCGACTAGTCTTTTCTTCGCCAAATTGCCCGAGGCCTATGCTTTTTTGAATCCTATCGTAGATGTTATGCCAGTCATACCTTTGTTCTTTTTTCTCTTAGCCTTTGTTTGGCAAGCTGCTGTAAGTTTTCGATAAAATCTTTAATACTATCCCAGAAAATTCATGATTTATTCGAGAAAAAAACTCTAACAATTAAGAAGAGCAACTAATACAGTATGAACCTTCGATTCAAACACGGAAAGTCGGGGATAACCTCGAGAAATCAAAACCCAGCTCGACCCATTTCGTCATTCTGACCTTTTTCCAACGAAAGACCCTAACCCTATTAGGGTCCCCCACAATCTTTAATTTTTAATTGGGGTATGAAATCCATTTTTGGTAATGAGCGACTCTTATTACAAATGACTTTGAATTTCAGAAAATCCTTTTCTATTTTTAGAAATCACTTCATTTCTTGGTGTCAAAATAGGATAGAATCTATTAGAATATTCTAAATATTTAGAATATTCTAGTCTAAAAAATGGAGGATCTATTCTCTTTTCTCGTTTTTTCCAAAAAAATGATCTTGGAGATTGTGTAATGCTTACTCTTAAACTTTTCGTTTACACAGTAGTGATATTCTTTGTTTCTCTGTTCATCTTTGGATTTCTATCTAATGATCCAGGACGTAATCCTGGACGTGAAGAATAAAAAGGGTTTTCGTTTTCCTTGCTTGATTTTATTTCTTAGGATTTTTTTATCTATTCCACATGCTGAACTAGGAAAAAGAAAAAGGGGTTTGCAAAATTTGAAAGAGAAATCAATCATCAATGGAAACGGAAAGAGAGGGATTCGAACCCTCGGTACGAATAGCTCGTACAACGGATTAGCAATCCGCCGCTTTAGTCCACTCAGCCATCTCTCCCAATTGAAAAAGGTAATAATTACTATGTTACATTACACATGAAGTAAGGATTGAAAAAAGTCTTTCTTTCTCTATCTTTATTATATAGATATGTACAACTTTTACCAGCAATTTCATTTAGATATAAGTAAGGGCTCGAAAGATCCAATAGACAAATCTAAAGAAAAATAAAGAAGACCCCGTTGCTTTGATTTTGTTCCTTTTATTCCCATAGCCTGGCCCGGTCAATACCTAGCCGGGCCTTTTTTGTTCCAACGAATCCTAGCTAAAAGGATTTAGCTGATTTGAATTTGAAAACAAAAATGCTTGCTATTAAAGCAGCAATACGGGGCTATTTCCATTCTTTTTATATAAATGGATATAAATTATATAAAAGTCGCATTTCTTATTTTATAATTCCTTCTCACTTTTTGAGTTACTTGACGACCTTACGGGAATAAAAAAAATGAAACTATGGGTTGTTAAATAATAATGAATGCATTTTTCTGTTATGATTTCAGTGGTTTTAGCGAGCCATATCTATTAAAACCCCTCCAGCAAAAGAAAAGGTAGAGCTTGTTATTTAGTTATTTAAAAGAGCCCCCTTTCTTTCCGGAATCTCATTAAATTGAAACCCCCACGAAAAACATCGACACTCGCATTTTCATGATTCTTTTATGATCCTATCTTTATTACGCCCAATTCCCCTGTTCGACAAAAAGTTCATTTGTATATAATATTCTATTATAGTTATAGCGGGTATAGTTTAGTGGTAAAAGTGTGATTCGTTCTATGAATCCCCTTAAGAGTTAAGGGATCTTTCGGTTTGATTCATATTCCGATCAAAAACTTGATTTCTAAAAAAGGATTCAATCCTTTACCTTTCAATGACATATTCGA